CAACTTCCGTGCACAGATCAGATATAGATTCATTCTTCGTACCTGGTCCAGCCTCACAACTCTTCGCGGGTTGGTAAAGAAGTCAGTCTTGTTTGGTAAGACAGAATTGGACAAAGAAAAGAGAGTGCTCGACCGGAACAACGGCCAACAAAGACCGTAATTACATAGATAACTGCTTCTCCCCTTCTCCGTCTTTAATTTAAGGCTTTAAGCCGAAACCGTATGGCGGCTGGAAAGAAAGACGACCTCACCTTCTCGTAAATGGTGTCAGTGAGAGCCATTTTAGTATCCCCCGTTGACCTTCTTTTGTAGATAGAATCTTCAATGAGTGGAAACAAGCAACCTTACTAATAAAGAAAGGTGCTTGTTGAGTAAGGCCGGCTTTCGAGCCCCCCGGTTGGGTGCTTGAGCGCATCTTTCTCATACGCTTAACGCCTTTTAGTTTTTAATAAATAAGGGGGGCGCCTTAGCTAGGTCGTTTTCTTGCAGGAGTGCTAACGCGCGCCCTTACGCTTGCTTTGCAGTACGAGCCTTATACAGAGCCGCGCTCCTTTAATATGATGAGAAGAGGGGGGCCGCCCTCTTTTCCGCACCAATCCTTATTTACTACTACATCTGATTTTGGGTGTATAGCTCAGTTGGTAGAGCATTGGGCTTTTAACCTAATGGTCGCAGGTTCAAGTCCTGCTATACCCAAACCTACCTTAGACTCTACTATGAGTAAGTAAGGATGCGTAGTAGCCTTCAAAGATTAGTCTTTGGCCTTTAGACTCCCTTCGGAGACTTCGACCTTTAAGTGACAAGGGGGTGAGGTAAGGCCGCTAAGGAAGAGTGGCTCGGTCATCGATAAGCCTCTCCTTATTCATTCTATAGGGCGGGGCTGCGGACCAACAATCCAGCAAAAGAGCTGAAAAGCTCCTTTATCAAACCTTCCCCTTTTCATTTTATATTTAATAAAAAATAATTAATAATAATAAGGTAAGCATCAAAGCCCAGAAAGCCCAACCTATACAAAGAGCTCTTTTCAGCCCCTACTCCTAACAAGTGAAAGTTGCTGGCACCCACCATACCTTGCTTCGGGGTCGATCTCTTGTATCGGAGCAAACAAATTAAATACAAATTTTTTTATATATTGAAATTTTATTTATTTATTGAATTGAGTTTTTTCCACCACAAATAGATTTGCCGCATGGATTGTTCCGCTGTCACAACCTGATCTCGACATTCAAGCACGAATCCCTTGAGCGCTTCGGCGGCGGATAGCAGCATGGGCAAAGCACTCTGCTGCGGCGAGCAGCCGGTTCTTATTGCATTCACCAAGATAGTCTTGCTCGCTCCTGAGCTCTGCTCGAGCGTAGTCAGCCAGCTTCCTGACTTTGCTTAGCTTCCAGCGTTGCAAAGGGATAACCTTTCACTATCTAGGCGCCCTAGAAGGAGGGGTCCTGCGGACTTCTTCCCCGAAGGTCAAGCCGTAGTCCCTGCCCCTGGGAGAAGTGGAAGGAGTTAGGAGGATGGAGCACCCTTTGCCCTAAGAAATTAGCGGCTTCGCCTTCAAGCCGTCAATAAAATAGAGCTAATATGTGATCATGACAGTACACTGATGCATAGGTCTTCTTTACGGCCTTTTGATCATGATGCATCATGAACGTGCCAATATGTGATCGGGATAAGCGGTGTTAACGGAGAAATTAGGGGAAACAAGGATGTAGAAGTGACAGCTCACTCACCAATCCAAATCTCTGCTGGGCAAGAGGATACTGTGTCAGTTTTGCCAAAAGAGTATGTTAGTGTTGGGGCAAAGGAACTTAATGACCCAGTGGGCCCTGTGACCAAGGAACGGGCTAAAGGGGATAGTTTGACAAAAGAGATGGTGAAGTTCTGCCCGAACTAAACCACAAGCCTCTGTTACGTGCACGAAGAGAACAAAAACATGGAGAAGAATACAGAAGAGGGAGGGGAAAGGCAAACCTGGTACTAGGGTTTTGGATAACGGTAAGAGGAAAGAGACCTGGTATGATGTTCAGGTCATGGATTCTGAGGAACGACGCCCAGAAAGGCGAATGAGGGAGTAGTCTAAGGACTTACCTTTACCTTCCTTCCTCCGGCCCTTGGTGACATCGCTAACGAACTGAGCCCTGACCTTCGAACCTCCCATTCCTAATATAGCAGGTCAATCACTTCCAGGAAATAACTGTAAGGAAATATCCGGGCAATCCACCGAAACAGAGAAAGATAGGGGCGAAGGGCATCGGAGCATATGGAAAAGGATCTGCTCTTGCCAGGCTTACGGGGGATAAATCCCATCTATCCTCTACTCCTAAATTCATACCAACCAGCCTACCAAACTGCTTGAAATCGGTCTAGAATCGGCAGTATGAAAAGCTGAATTTCAAACAGCTTTTATCCCACAGACATTCCAATCTCGGATGCTTCCTACGCTCCTTAATCTTGAACAAGCGTCGTCTTTTTCTTTTTCCCGCTTTCCTTTGTGAGGGAGGTTTGTGCACATGAATTAATAGTATAAGTATAAGGAAGATGGCATAGAGCATAGAATGAGATTGATGCTTCGAATGCCCGGGGTTGTGATAGATGGGATTTATCTCGGAAGGGGGAATCGGACTAGGCTGTCACTGTTCTAGAAGAGGAAGCGTAGCTGGCACGTTGAACCATGTCTGTCAACGGTGAAAGATAGCCCGGTCATTTGAATTCCCGCAGTCGGCTAACCAGGGAATAAAGACTTCAGTCAGCCTTGGGAAAGAAACTTTATTCAATCCAACAGGCTCCTTTTCACGCCTAGAAGACAAAGGACGGGGAAAGTCATTACCTTACCTCCGATTCCTTGCATCAATTCCTTACCAGAAGAGGATGCTGTGAACAAAATGGGATTGATGGCATAGAAGGAGCGAAGCCGCTCGACTGTAAGGTATGAAGTAGCGAGACCCAACGAGCGATATAAGCGGGGAGAGGATTGGAGAGCTAAGGAAAGCAAGAAGACCGGGTTTTTCGAGAGAAGAGTCAGTATACCAGCACGGCACGCACTCGATTATTGAAGCGATTGAAGAGCTTACGCAGAGCGGTCGATTGACTGAAGCCAAAAATGCGGAATTGACTCAAGAATGACAGTGCAATTGACCTTATTCGCTCGGGCTTCTCCTTAAGGAAGCCCTTCGCTCGTCCCTTCAGGTTAGGAAAAGGTTACAATGCTCGTGCTATTAATTAATAGTGTCAGAGGGATTTTAAGAACTTTCCCCTAAGTCGCCGAGGGCTCGCAAGGATCATGCTTGCTATTGGCTGGCCTCTTGTCGAGGCCTTAGTCCCATGGCTGCCTTCCAAAAAGTCGAACTCCTCATGATGGGTGCCCTTAGGTAGCATTCATGTGTGACCGAGTTGAGTCTTTCGGTGAATCGTCTGCTCCTTGTTGGCCCTCAAAGCAGATGCCTACCTGTTCTTGTTACTGACTTCAGCTTTGACCAACAGCGACTGTGTTCTCAAAAGCAAAAGACGGAAACCCTATTTCATAGAATGATAGACGAAATCGCAGCTGTATCATCCAAACCGAGTATCCTTATTTCTCGTAACCTCTGGGGTAACTAGCGACCACTATTGGTCTCTCACTTTTGTTTTGGTTCTAAACTACTAAATAAAAAAGTGGAGATTTTTGTGTTCATAACTTCACTCCTCAGGAACCTCTGATCCCTAATCGAAACGATTGCTGAGGCCGTAGATCGTGTAAACGACAGCCTGGTTATCTAGGAGCTTGGTTGCTCAAGATGGGTGCATTTACCTTCCTTGCCTGCTTTCTCGAAATTTCATATCAGAAGGATGACATAGAGAGAATAGAGGAGGAGAGTACCACAACTAGTCATTGCAATTGTTACGAGGTCTCGCCAACCTATCCTTATATTACTTATGAGTAAGGAACTCTCCGAAAGGAAGGTAAACAGGAGTTAACGGCAGGCGCAATAGAAAGGCAGTTGGAGACAGGCGATAGGCTTAGATCAGATGCAAGCAAGCTCAGTCTCAATATGCGCATTAGAGAAGGGGGTTGGCGCTTCGCTTCGGTCAAGAGGCTAGCTAGCGTCCCACCTTCCTGTCTTGACTGGTAGGCACAATCCCTTGAGTCTAGTTCTTGAGCGAAGGAATCGCTTTCAATGACAATTTGTCTTTAGAAAGAAGCCATCAGCCCCCTTCAAGCTGTCGAATATAGATAGGAGATCCACTTCAAGTTCAAGGCTGGCAGCAAGCGTAAGTGCAATCGCAATCCCTATGAATATCATGAATCAATCTCTCTCCGGCCCTCTAGCACTCTGTTATGGCGCAATCACTGACTCTAGTTCTTGAATTCTAGGTCCTCTAGCTATTAGTGCTGGTAGCTCTCCTTCTGGTAATGCATTCTAGGCTGTCTTCCTTCCACCTCTCTCTATCGCCCTTCCTTCTTTTAGCAGCTCATCTCGAATCTGGAATGTTTAGCGAATCGATCGTAATTGGTCTGACCGCTCAAGGCTTATCTCTCTATATTCCCCTTTCTGGTCTCCGGTCATTGGTAGAAAGCCTGTTAATGGAATTTTTCTCCTCTCCCACCTCCTCTACACAACCGGGAAACTAGAGTTGAAAACGTGTTCTATGGCTCTTGAAATGCTTGTTTTCAAAATTTCTAGAAACCTAGAGCGACGTCATGCAAACACAGCTGCAGCCGCGCGCGGAGGGCGTTGTGTGTGGAGTTTTTAATTTACACTGTCTTGCAGAGTTATTTATGGTATTACGAAGTCAATACAGGAACGAGTATAAGTTCTTTGATTTGGCATCTATTGCTTGCAATTATGCTCGCCATCGGTTTGTGAAAGAGTTCCAGGGATGGGAGCCTCTCAAGAATCCAAGACGCGGGCTCCAAGAGGTATCCCTTTGGAAGGATCTGTTGGAAGGGGATGATATCTTTAGTTCATACCACTCATCATCAGTCTATTGTAAGCTGTTTTGGGAAACTCTCTTCCCTGTTTTGAGAAGATCTTGCACACACTCTTGGCACCGGCAACACAGAGTGCTGCTTCACCTCTAAGAATCCTTGCTTCTTCCTTCACTATTGCCTAATGGATTAGCGGATTCGGCGGGGTATACAGACGGATTTAATGCCCTTTCAATTAAAAATTTCTGTCTTACTTCCCGGCAAAGATCCGCGTTCCGCTTCATCTTCCCCTTATATTTAGCGACAGCGGTATCAAGACAAGAAAATATATATAAAGACTCATCTGTCAGTCAAACTCTGACAGGCTTACTCTCTTAGGTATAGGCTCACCCTATAGTTATAGTTAGTTTTGAGGAAGGCTTTCCAGTCGAGGTTCCCCCGTCCATATCAGTTGGTGCTTTCTTCCCGGTCGAATTCATATTCTATTCGACTTATATATAGAATACGAATGGGTACAGTACAGCCTTCGAAGCTACAAAAGAAAGAATGTTGTATAATAAATTCCCCTAGTTGTAATTCTTCCACGGTCCCACTATTCCCTTTCTATATTTTAGAGCAGAGAGTGGTCAGAAGAGAAGGAGTACGCCGCTTCTCTTTCTAAGAGAAAAGAAATGAGTGGTATTGATTCCGATTCGACAAAGGTAGAATGCTTGGCCTCGGTTCCATTCGTTAAAAAAAGCTTTCTCGAGACTGAGGTATGATGAAAACTCCTTTACTTTCTTTCGCATTAGGATGGGGGGTTTTCTTGAAGAAAGTTCTCTAGCTCTTCGAACGGGACAGAGAAGGAGGTTCCTTAGATTGGAAGACGCAGTCAGATACTCATAGCGGGGTGGACATAGGCTTACGCTCATAGAATCTTTGGTTTCGTAGTGGGCTATGGGCAGAACTCGAAAGTATGTTGGAGCTAGGACTGATAGAAGCGATTGAACAGATTCCGCATCAGCGAGTACGACTAAGCCCTTTTCCTCGGCCTTAGTTAAAGACTTATGACTCCCCTCAACTGAGAAAAGTCCTCTTCTAAGGAGGCAGACCAGACAAGACTTTCTTTTGTATAGCTCCTGAAAGGTTCTTTCTTGCGAACTACTAGGATTTTCAGTGATATTGGGTTGGTGTTATTTGTAGCAAACCCTGTCTAGCAAGTGAATCGGCAATTTGCTTCAATTGGCGAAGATACACAGCCATAAATGGAGTCCCTTTATGTGGAGTCTTCTTCAAGAGTTGGAATTCCTCAGCGACAGAATGATCTAAGAAAGGGCGCTCAATGTCAATTCATATATCTCTTCAGATGAAGTGAGTTCGTGAACCTTTTTCACCGTCTTTTATTTCCCTCTGCTCGAAGATCTGACGAGAGCTGTTCCTCATCTGATCATCCACGGCTGCCACAAGTTAGAAAAATAAATAGAGAGGAATGTTGCCATACAAAGCAAGGAAAAGAATGGGGTCATCTTGAGGGCGGTATGATGTTTTGAATAGACGAGCTCAAAGGGGGGAATAAGACTGGACGTCCTCCTCATTATAGTCCTCCTAGAATCAATAGTATTTCGCCAGAATACATCCTGTCTTTTCAGCTTGGATTTTTTCTTTGCTTTATTAACATATAAAGAGTGAGACTGCTGGCTAAGCAGGTTAAAGGCCAGAATGCCTACGCCACTATAAATGACTCGGCTCTAGAACAGGAATCGGCTTTGTTAGTCTTTCTTCTTTCTTTGCCAAAGCGGGGCCCACCCTTATTATCATGCATGATGAAACCTCTTGGTCTTCATCTGAGGAGTGGCTTTGTTGCTCTCTTAGATTTCGGGTGGTCCGCAGAGTAGAAACTTCATGATTGATTCGGCGTCACCGGTCTTTGATCGAGGGGCGAGACCCTTACCCATTGAAGGACAAATTTAGTTCTCATGGCCCATGTCGAAGGGAATGACAATCTCTTAGGTTCTGAGGGTTTTCATAGATGTTATTAGCTTATTCAATAGACTAGCCGTTTGACTCCTTCCCCCGGCTTGGGATTTACGAATCAAACCCCAAGAACGAGCCAAAGAGAAGTCTTTTCACAAGCCAGAATGAAGATGAAGCTTACTACGAGACGAGCAAGAAAGGGACATCCATGGCGAATGGTATCGTATATAAGATCACGGCCGCATTTAGGAAGGATCTTTCTATCTAACTAGAAATTTCATAAGAGAAGAAAGGTCCACAGAAGGAACGTAGTGCTCGACCGGAACGGAAGGGAGAGGATGGAAAGTGCCCCGTTCACTTACTAGGATCCGCGTTTCCTAGCGAAATCCAGGCGGTTCTTAAAATGAAGGTAACCGCCTCCGTCTAAGGCGGGAGCCGGGAAAATTAGAAAACCATGAAGTCTAAGACCACGAAATTTATTTATGTTTCAGAGCTAATATCATGAATATCCTTCGCCCGTTATCTACTTATTTTATTGGAAACGATTGTCGATTCCTGTCTTATTTTGTTTCATTATACTTTTGTTTTTTTATCTTCTATGTGTGGAAATTGGTTCGATAGAATTGTTTCAAACCTTACTGAGA